GTCAAAGCAAGCCCTTTAATTCAATTCTTTATTCTTACATTAAAGAATGAATCAAATCTCCCCAAGTAGGATTCGAACCTACGACCAGTCAGTTAACAGCCGACCGCTCTACCACTGAGCTACTGAGGAACAAGGGGAGATTCGATCTCCTAGAGTTCAACTCCCGCTCTCAACCCATGAACAATATGAGTCCGAAGCTTCTTTCGTAACTCCCGGAATTTCTTCGTAGTGACTCCGTTCCATGCCTCATTTCATAGGGAAGCCCAAAGTGGCTCTATTTCATTCTATTTCACTTCCTAGCACTTCCTATCATTTAATATCCATCCCTTTGGTCTTATTTACATAAGAGATGTCATTTATAGTCTATCTCTTTCTATATATGGAAAGTCAAGAAATTCTCATCGAAACATCGAGAAATTGTGCATATAGAAAACTCTAAAGAAAGAAAAAAAGGAGACCCATGCCATGATTTTCAAATCTTTTCTACTTAGTAGTCTAAGTTTCTCGATGAGGATAATTAATTCGGTCGTTGTGGTCGGACTCTATTATGGATTTCTGACCACATTCTCCATAGGTCCCTCTTAGATCTTCTTTCTCCAATCTTGGATTAGGGAAGAAGGAGATATTCGCGACTACTGGCGGTTTCATTATGGGGCAGCTCATGATCTTCATATCGATCTATTATCCACCTCTGCATCTATTCTTTCTTAGCTAAACGGGTGGAAGATCCATCCAATTTGGTTATATCATGGACTCGAAAAACGGATCTGAATGTGACTGAAATGCACGATCTTCACAGGTATCACTTTTCACGATACCTAAAAGATGGAATAGCGATTTTCGAAGCATTTCCTATAAGAGAATGGTTTCCATTACTTTGAGAAATGGATTCTATATCAAACTATAGCTATTGCATTAAAGAAGAAAAGAAACTAATAGAAGTCGAAGACGAGGAATGGTAGTGAATAGAGAGAAAGATTCTTCTGATTTTCTTGTTCCTGAAAATATTCTATCTATCTCCTAGACGCCGTAGAGAATTGAGAATTTTCATGTCTTTCAATTCTCGTACTCGTAATTGGAAAGTTACGGAAGGAGATCCATCATTTTGCAATGAAAACAACATAAAAAACTCTGGACAATTTCGAAATCAGGCCAAGCGTCTTAATACATATGCAAAAAAATTCATTATTGGCCCACCATTGATTAGAAGATTTAGCTTGTATGAATCGCTATTGGTTTGATACGAATAATGGCAGTCGTTTCAGTATGTTAAGGATACAGATGTATCCACAATTCATTTAGAGTTACTTAATAGCCTATTTCTTATACCATATCTCTATCCCGTGAAATTCTCGAGCCGAAAGATGGATGCATATGCTGTGTTTCATTTTGCTAAACGATATCAATTAAATGGTGTATCAATTCCATAAATTGGATATAGCAATAAATAAATCAGCAAAATTCTTTTATTTTAGATAGAAGAAACATTTCTTCTATCTAAAATAAAAGAATGTACCCTTCTATCCAAATCCAATTTGCATCGATAAAATAAATCCAAATTCCAGTAGTAGATGAATAATTGCAAATTTTTGTGTGTACGAGATTAGAATAACTTCAAAATAACTGACATAATTTTGTATTTTTCCTGATCAGAAAAATACAAGAAAAAGAAAGGAGGTAGAAAAATTTTTGGATTTATGGTTAAAGAAGAAAAAGAAGAAAACAGGGGTTCTGTTGAATTTCAAGTATTCAGTTTCACCAATAAGATACGGAGACTTGCTTCACATTTGGAATTACACAAAAAAGATTTTTCATCGGAAAGAGGTCTACGAAGACTTTTGGGAAAACGTCAACGTTTGCTAGCTTATTTGGCAAAGAAAAATAGAGTACGTTATAAGAAATTAATCAGTCAGTTGGATATTAGGGAGAAGTAATTTAATCGTTCGAATTTTTTTCTTATTTTATTAGTAGTCTTATAGTAGTCTTAGATTTTGCATTTTGATGAGCCTCGTTTTGAGGAATTCATGGAATAATCCATTTTCATGGAATAATGAATTAAGGAAGAAAGGATATGAGTCTACCGCTTACAAGAAAAGATCTCATGATAGTCAATATGGGCCCTCACCACCCATCAATGCATGGTGTTCTTCGACTGATCGTTACTCTCGATGGTGAAGATGTTATTGATTGTGAACCCATATTAGGGTATTTACACAGAGGAATGGAAAAAATCGCGGAAAACCGAACTATTATACAATACTTACCTTAGGAGGGAGATAGAAAGAGAGAGATGGTAGAAAAGGGAGAGAGATGGTAGAAGGAGATAGGAAGGGGAATAAGGGGCTATTTAGGCAGGAGACAGGGGAATTCCTTAAGTTAAGAAAGAAAAAAGAATAAGAACACGGATACATAACATAAAAAAAAGAATAAATAAGACGATATTCGCCCTCCCCCTACATATTTAATTTCTTCTCCTATACAAAAACCAGCAAGACCTACCCCATTGGTAATTCCATCAATGACACCCTTATCGAAAAACTGCGTTAGTTCGGTTAATCCTCTTATACCCAGGGTAAAGACCCTAGTATAGAAAATATCTATATAACCACGATTATATGACCAACTGTATATCTTTTTTTTTACTTGATCCAAAAAAGACTTTTTCGGACTCTCTTTTACAAGGGAATTTTTTAAATATAAATTCTGAAAAAAAGAATAAGCAGATCCATAGAAGATATATGCTATGAATAGACCAAACATAGCTAGACTTACAGAAGAAATTGCATTAGTGATAAATTCATATGAATTTATGGAAGAATTAGAACTTTCCTGGAAAAAGCTTATTGAGGGAGTTAACCACTTTGATAATATGGTTAACTCCGCTATTCCATTATCCATTACTCCATTATCAAAATGGATTCCTATGGATCCAATGAACAAAGTAAAAAGCAGTAATATAAAAAGAGGGAATAGCATAGTATTTCCCGTTTCATGAGGATAGACAAAAGTGTTTTTAACCCCAAAGGAAGTACTAAAGGACCCTATCCTATTTCTTGTATTACCATGAATTTTGGATATATTTTGTGAAAAAAAAGAAACTCCACTCTTCGTTGTTGATAAAATGAAATCTCTATTCACTCCTTTGGGTATCCTTTTTCCCCATAAGGATATTGAATACAACGAGCCCTCTTTAGTGCTACTGTAATTTTGAAAATGAACACGCAGGTACCCATCAAAAGTAAGTAAATATATCCGAAACATATAAAACGCAGTTAATCCTGCAGTAAAAGAGGCTATTATTCCAAAAAAGGGTGAATACAACCAACTATTACTAAGGATTTCATCTTTGGACCAGAAGCAAGCAAGAGGTGGAATACCACAAAGAGAAAGCGTACCCCATAAAAAAGTAGTTCTTGTAATTGGAACGTATTTTCTTAAACCACCCATAAGAACCATATTCTGACTTTTATCTGGTGAATATCCAACAAGAGGTTCCATTGAATGAATAATGGATCCGGATCCCAAGAACAATAAAGCTTTCGAATAAGCATGAGTGATCAAATGGAATAAAGCAGCTTGATAAGAACCTATACCTAGAGCTAACATCATATAACCCAATTGAGACATTGTAGAATAGGCTAAGCTTCTTTTAATATCTCTCTGAGCAAGAGCTAAAGTAGCTCCTAAGAAGAGTGTTATTGTACCTACTAAAGAAATGAAACTCATTATTAAAGGTAGGGATATGAAAAGAGGAAGAAGTCGAGCTAGAAGAAAAATCCCCGCAGCAACCATAGTTGCTGCGTGTATAAGAGCCGAAATGGGAGTGGGTCCTTCCATAGCATCGGGTAACCATACGTGAAGAGGGAATTGTGCAGATTTTGCAACTGCACCAAGGAATAATAAAAAAGCATACAAAGTAGTAAGTAAGGAATTAATCCCATTATTAGGAATCCAGTTATTAGCTATTTTGAACAAATCCCGAAACTCTAAACTACCTGTTATCCAAAAAAAACCTAAAATTCCTAATAACAGACCAAAATCCCCTACACGATTAGTTACAAAAGCTTTTTGACAAGCACTCGCTGCAATTGGCCGTGTAAACCAAAAGCCTATCAATAAATAGGAACACATTCCCACAAGTTCCCAAAAAAAATAAATTTGTATCAAATTGGAACTAGTAACCAATCCCAACATGGAAGTATTGAAAAAACTTATATAAACAAAAAATCTCAAATATCCTTCATCGTGAGACATATAATCGTCACTATAAATAAGAACGAGGATTCCTACTGTAGTAATTAGTATTAACATAATAGAAGTAAGCGGGTCGATCAAGTATCCAAATTCTAAGGAAAAATCATTATTGACAGTCCAAGACCATAGATATTGATAGATAGAACTTCCATTTATTTGTTGAATAGATAGGTGAACTGAGAATACCATAGCTATACTTAAGAGTAAAACACTAGGAAAAGCCCATATGCGACGAAGATTTTTTGTTGCTGTCGGAATAAGAATAAGTCCAAACCCCATTGACATAATAACTGGAAGTGGGAGAAGAGGGATTACCCATGCATATTGATATGTATGTTCCATAAGAAAAGAAATGGAAATTTTTACTTCAATTTTTTTATAAAATAAAATTGTTTCCGATTCACCAAACCAATTCTTATCTCTTTCTGAAGGAATAAAAAAAAAAAGAATAAGACAAAATACTGGAATTCTTCATTTTTCCAAATTTCTCTCATTGAAATAATCAAAAATGAAGAATGGGTTTACTTGGTTAAATTCAAAAAGTTAATCAAATAACTTTGTTACTTAGTTATTATCTAAAGAAGGATATTTATTAAAATATAAAAAAGGATTGAATCATTTTACTTTCTATTCATTTTTTTATTCATTTTTGTATTTCTTTCTATTACAATGAAGATGAAGCAACTCTCATGTTTCGTAACTGATTGATTGAATTCCAATGAAAACCTATGTTTATAGGAAATTCTCGAATATTCCTTACTTCATATAGAACTGAAATCCTAATGACTAGAATTACCTAAGTTTTAGAATGTCTTGTTTAAGAGACTAACTATTTTTTTTTGTTTTGATTGGAATTCAATTATGGAATACCATTCTGAACTTAATTAACTATTTGAATTTTCCCTTCCTTTTATCCCCCCATCTTATATGGGGGATAGACCCCCGTACCATATATCTATACTATGAAGTATACTTGATATATAAATTGATTTAAATAGAAAACCTTTGTATATATTCTATATTATTAAAACAAAATCCAAAATATATATGAAAAATATGCTAAATGAAAAATATGCTAAAAAATTCTTGTCTTATCCGCATTAGAGAAAATGAAATAAAAAAGAATTCTGAATTTCAGTTCAGTATCTAAGTATAAATACTAAGAAAAAGCAGAAAGAAGGATTGATTTGCGGCAATAGATGTCTTTCACATACAACTAGAAAAAAGTAATCTCCTTTTTAAATGGCAGTTCCAAAAAAACGTACTTCGATGTCAAAAAAGCGTATTCGTAAAAATCTTTGGAAGAAAAAGACTTATTTTTCCATAGTACAATCTTATTCTTTAGCAAAATCAAGATCATTTTCCAGCGGCAGCGAGCATCCAAAACCAAAGGGTTTTTCTGGGCAACAAACAAATAATCTGGTTTTGGAATAATTTGAATTGACCTATCCAAAAGAAATTCCAATTATTTAATATGAATAATTCGGATTAATTAATGAATGTACTTTTATGTGTCGAATTCCTCGGTACAATATTCTTAGAACTAACCCCTCTGATATATAGAACAAAAGTTTTTGCTATACTGTGTCCTAAGTATTCTTTTCCTATCAACGAACTTTTCATAATAGAATCCTCATATTTTATTATGAGGATTCTATTATGAAAAGTAGAGTATTCTTGCAATAGGACTTACAACTTCTACCTATCTTATCCAAAATCCACAAATAAATTGGTTTAGGCTTGGTAAATCGTATTAATAAGAGAATAAAGGCTTTCATTCTAGAAATTTTGCTAAAATCCAAAATTCTTTGTATTTAATGATGAAATTCTAGAAATTCTAATGGATAGATAGAAAAGGTTTTTTGGATTTTGTCCATTGCATTGAAAGATTTGAAAAAATTTCAATGAGAAACTAATTAGAAAAAAATTAGTTCTATATTGCAACTGAGAAAAAACAGTTCCAACTCTTTCAAGCTTTGTTTCTATTGAGCAAAGCAAGAGTTTTTTGTTAAAAAAATCCGCAACGATACTACCAAACGAAGTCTATTTTAATGAAGATTCTAATGTTCCTAAATTCTATGGACTCTCCCAATCTCGACGATTTGCCAGAGAATAACTATTATTCTTTTAAGTTCCCTATTATTTCAAGTTAGCCGCCATGGTGAAATTGGTAGACACGCTGCTCTTAGGAAGCAGTGCTCAAGCATCTCGGTTCGAGTCCGAGTGGCGGCATTCTCGAAAAAGAATACAATAGATTAGAAAATGGATTCAATTCGAAATTTCCAATTTTGTAATGGGACCTTCTCCTTATGCTATTTGCAACTTTAGAACATATACTAACTCATATCTCTTTCTCAACTATTTCAATTGTGATTACGATTCATTTGATAACCTTATTAGTTCGTGAACTTGGGGGATTACATGATTCGTCAGAAAAAGGAATGATAGCAACTTTTTTATCTATAACAGGATTCTTAGTTTCTCGTTGGGCTTCTTCGGGACATTTTCCATTAAGTAATTTATATGAGTCATTGATCTTCCTTTCATGGGCTCTGTATATTCTTCATACGATTCCTAAGATACAGAACTCTAAAAATGATTTAAGCACAATAACTACGCCAAGTACTATTTTAACGCAAGGCTTTGCCACGTCGGGTCTTTTAACTGAAATGCATCAATCCACAATACTAGTACCTGCTCTACAATCTCAGTGGTTAATGATGCATGTCAGTATGATGTTACTAAGCTATGCAACTCTTTTGTGCGGATCCTTATTATCCGCCGCTCTTCTAATCATTAAATTTCGAAAGAATTTCGATTTCTTTTCTAAAAAGAAAAAAAATGTTTTACTTAAAACATTTTTCTTTAGTGAGTTTAGTGAGATTGAATATTTCTATGCAAAAAGAAGTGCTTTAAAAAACACCTCTTTTCCTTCATTTTCAAATTATTACAAATATCAATTAACTGAGCGTTTGGATTCTTGGAGTTATCGTGTCATTAGCCTAGGGTTTACCCTTTTAACCATAGGTATTCTTTGTGGAGCAGTATGGGCTAATGAGGCGTGGGGATCCTATTGGAATTGGGATCCTAAGGAAACTTGGGCATTTATTACTTGGACCATATTCGCAATTTATTTACATAGTAGAACAAATCCAAATTGGAAGGGTACGAATTCCGCACTTGTAGCTTCAATAGGATTTCTTATAATTTGGATCTGCTATTTTGGTATCAATCTATTAGGAATAGGTTTACATAGTTATGGTTCATTTACATTACCATCTAAATGATTACATAACATAAAACCTTCATGAAATGAAAGTTTTTCCATTTTTGTTTGATTTGAGAACCCCTTGAACGCCTTCTCAAAGGGTTCTCAAAAATTCGAGATATATCTAATTAGACTTAGACTTTTTTACTTTTTTCTGAATTATTTGGTTTTTCCACTATGGAATATAGAGTATAGAGCGGACTAGTTAAAAAAAAAAATCCTATTTAGGATAATAATTGGATAAGAGAGCCTCTACCCTGTCAACGGATAGCGAGAGAACAAAATCTGGATAAATACCAATTCCTATTACTGGTAAAAAGATACAGATTAAAAGAAAGAGTTCTCGCGGTCCAGAATCCACAAAATTTGCGTTTGGAACATGAAATAGCTTGTATCCATAGAACATCTGGCGTAACATAGATAATAAATAAATAGGAGTTAATATCATTCCAATTGCCATTACAAAAGTAATTAGCATTTTTGGCATTAACAGAAATTTGGGACTAGTAATTAGTCCAAAAAATACTACTAATTCTGCAACAAAACCGCTCATTCCTGGTAAGGCAAGAGAAGCCATTGAAAAGCTACTAAACATGGTAAAAATTTTCGGCATTGGGATAGATATCCCCCCCAGTTCTTCGAGATAAACAAGACGCATTCTATCACAAGCCGTTCCCGCCAAGAAAAAAAGTGTAGCACCAATAAATCCATGGGATAGTATTTGTAAAATAGCTCCATTGAGTCCAATGTTGGTTATGGAACCAATTCCTATAATTATGAAACCCATGTGAGATACGGAGGAATAGGCTATTCTTTTTTTGAAATTTCGTTGACCAAGAGAAGTTGAAGCTGCATAGATTATTTGCATCGCTCCTATTATTACCAACCAGGGGGAAAATAGATAATGAGCATGAGGTAACAATTCCATATTGATCCGAATCAATCCGTATGCTCCCATCTTTAATAGGATTCCCGCTAAAAGCATACATGTACTGTAATGCGCTTCCCCATGGGTATCTGGTAACCACGTATGTAGGGGTATAATTGGCAATTTGACAGCATAAGCAATAAGGAAGCCCAAATAAAATAGTATTTCCAATGTTGCAGGGTATGATCGATTAATTAATCTTTCCAAATCTAATCTTGGTTCGTTGGAACCATATAAGCCCATACCTAGAACTCCGATTAAGAAAAAAATGGAACCGCCTGCAGTATACAAAATAAACTTTGTAGCTGAATACAGACGCCTCTTTCCCCCCCACATGGATAAAAGTAAGTAAACAGGAATTAATTCTAACTCCCACATGATAAAAAAAAGTAAAAGGTCTCGCGAAGAAAATAATCCTATTTGACCACTATACATTGCTAGCATCAGGAAATAGAATAATCGCGAATTCCGGGTAACCGGCCAAGCTGCTAAAGTAGCTAAAGTAGTGATAAATCCTGTCAATAAAATAGATCCTAATGAAAGTCCATCGATTCCCAATCTCCAGTGGAAATCAAAGACATCTATCCATTTAGAATCCTCCTTTAATTGGATTAAGGGATCCTCCAATTGGAAATGATAACAGAATGCATAAGTCATTAGAAGGAATTCTAATAAACAAATAGATATAGTATACCACCTAACGATTTTGTTTCCCCTATGAGGTAAAAAGAAAATTAATGAACCTGCAAATATCGGCAAAACAACAAGTATTGTTAACCAAGGAAAATAACTCATGATAAAGTGATAAAGACAAGATACGTTTTGACCAGAAAAGCCCGTGCTCGCTTATTTCGAGCACAGGCTTCTTCGGTAAAGAGGAATCAGACGATTCAAGTGGAGTTTTTTGTAACGTATCAATAAGATAGAGCCATGCTGCGGGTTGTTTCAGGCCCTAAATAAACGCGGACACTTAAAAAATCTGTTGGGCAGGCAGATTCGCATCTCTTACAACCCACACAATCTTCGGTTCTCGGGGCAGAAGCAATTTGCTTGGCTTTACACCCATCCCAGGGTATCATTTCTAATACATCTGTTGGACAAGCTCGTACACATTGAGTGCATCCTATACATGTATCATAAATTTTTACGGAATGTGACATTGGATCTATAAATTTTCCTTTTCAACATAAAAATTTTCGATCTGGTAAAAATGAAATTAGTACTATATGAGTCATATGTATTGTAGGCACCAGACGAAGCAATGGTTTATCCAAACTTCAACAAATAAATAATGCAATATATTTTTTAATCCGTTTGTGAGAAAGCGTGAAAAGAGCCAAGAGACTTGAATTTTGGGCTTCAACAATCATAATTATACGAATTGTACATACGAATTCGAACTAGCCAATAAATTGGCTATCGTCTTTTCAATATAAATTATTGCAATATTCAAATTGCAATATCAATGAATTGCAAAAATTCAATAAGTAAAAAAGAATACTATACAATAACCTACTCAAAAAATAGATATTCTAAAATAATAAAATAATAAGAAAATAGTATTCGATTTCTATTCATCTTAATATTTGAATTTTATATTATCATTATATGTGCGCCTTTGTTTATTTGTTTAGAGGATTCTATGTCTAATTATTCAAAAGTCTAATTATTCAAAAAATTAGATTGATTGATACGAGTTGATTTCCTGTTACGATGGATGGAAGAAAGAATGGATAGTCCAATAGCTGCTTCAGCAGCCGCAAGGGCTATAACAAAAATTGCGAAAATGTCTCCTTTTAATTGGCGACTATCAAATAGATCAGAAAATGTTACGAGATTTAGATTAATTGAATTCAGTATAAGTTCAAGACATATTAGAGCTCTAACCATGTTTCGGCTTGTGATCAATCCATAGATACCAATCGAAAATAAATAGACACTCAAAAAAAGTACATGCTCAAACATCATTAACTAACTCCTTATCAATCTCGATTCATTTCAATATGAGGACAAGAATTGAACCGATTCAATTAATTAGAATAGAACAATTACACAACAAAAGAGAAAAGAAGGTATTTGTTGGCAGTAGATGGGTTTTACTAAATCAAAATTGTGATTCTTTAGTTATTTATTTTAGTTACTTATTTTAGATTTGAAATTCTAAGAATTTTGACTCATTCTAAGTATTTCTTATTGCCGAGCCATAGTAATTGCACCTATTAAAGAAACTAGAAGAATTATGGAAATGAGTTCAAACGGAAGATAAAAATCAGTTGCTAAATGAATCCCAATTTGTTGAACGTTATTTATGAGACCCTGTTCTACTATTTGGTTTGATCTTGTAGTCCAAAGAATTCCATACCATGACGTATCTGGGATAGTAGTCATTAGTGAAAAAAGAATAGTTATACAAACGAGTGAAGTGAACCCATCTCCAATAGTCCAATAATTCTTATTTTTAGACCATTCTGAGCCATCTATGAACATTACGGCAAATATGATCAAGACATTTATGGCTCCCACATAAATAAGAAGTTGTGCGACAGCTACAAAGTAGGAATTCAATAAAATATAGAATAAGGATATACAAATAAGAACTAATCCCAGCGAAAAGGCAGAATAAATTGGGTTGGTAAGTAATACTACTCCTATGCCCCCTAGTAGAAGAAAAAATTCCCCAAATAGCACAAGAATCTCATGTATTGGTCCAGGTAAATCCATTATGGATAAGAATAAATTAATAGTATAAAATTTTTCATGAACTGACTAAAACTAAAAGATTCAAGGAAGGAAAAAGGGATTAGGATATTTTTTGTATATAAGTTGTATAGTTAGAAATCACATCACGAAAATCAACTCTCATTTTAAATCAGGAATAATTTGCAATAAGCAGTAGTTATTCGTTTTTCTTTATAGTTAGTAAAGAACTATTGGATTTTTCTAACAAAAAAGAAAAATCCTAGTAATTAGTAATCGTTCTTGAATTCAAAGATTTTTCTTCGTCTATTTTACTTTGAGTCGAATTCCTAATTGTTTGAATTGTGTAATCTCCCATTATGGAGATTGGTAACCGACTCAAAGCAATTTGATTGTAATTCAATTCATGACGATCATAAGTAGAAAGTTCATATTCTTCAGTCATTGATAAACAGCTTGTCGGACAGTACTCAACACAATTACCACAAAATATACAAACTCCAAAATCAATACTATAATTAAGCAATTGTTTCCTTTTAATATCCTTTTCAAATCTCCAATCCACAAGGGGTAGATCTATCGGGCATACGCGAACACATACTTCACAAGCAATACATTTATCAAATTCAAAGTGGATTCGCCCCCGGAAACGCTCCGATGTAATTGATTTTTCATAAGGGTAGTGAATCGTTATAGGTAAACGATTTGTGTGGGATAAGGTAATTATGAAACTTTGACCAATGTACCTTGCAGCGCGTATTGTTTGTTGACCATAACTCATGAACCCAGTTACCATAGGGAACATATTATAAATATCTATGAAAAAGGTATGTTTCTTTCTCTTGTTTGAGAGAATTTTTGTGTTGAAAATATTCTTACTATTATTGTATTATCTTATTTATAGTGAAACAAGTTGGGAAGAAGTTGTTAATAAGAGATTGCCCAGGGAAATAGGTAAAAGAAATTTCCATCCAAGATTTAATAACTGATCCATTCTCATCCTGGGTAAAGTCCATCTTATTGTGATAGAAATGAAGAGAAATAAATAAGCTTTAGTTAATGTAATAAAGATACCCATTGTCATTTCCAAAATTCCAACCATTTTATTCATTTGGAAAAATCCAAAAAAGGATATATAGGGAATAGATAAATTCCACCCGCCTAAGTAGAGAACTGTTACAAATAAAGAGGAAACTAATAAATTTAGGTAAGAAACAAGATAAAATAAACCATATTTGATACCGGAATATTCGGTTTGATAACCTGCTACTAATTCTTCCTCTGCTTCTGGTAAATCAAAGGGTAATCTTTCACATTCTGCCAAAGAAGAAATTAGAAAAACCAGAAAACCTATAGGCTGACGCCAAAGATTCCATCCAAAAAAACCATATTTTGACTGTGCTTCAACTATATCAACTGTACTTGAACTGTTAGATAATCATAGTCGATGATAACATCACAGTTCCCACCGCTATTCCAAAACCGTACATGAAACCTTAGCTTCATACGGCTTCTCTATGATCAGAAAAAAGGAAAGGGTTGTTTCATTTCGGTATTATCCCCCTGGGCATAGATAGAATTAGGTAAGATAAAATCGATTGGAAAGTCCTAAATTAGACCAAAGGAATTCCGTCTGCTAGAATAAGAAAAAGCGCTTCCGAATTGATCTCGTCCTTTATAATATAATGAGAATTTTTCTTTGTTCAGCAATAACTTAATCTTGGAATAAAACACTCGTTATAGCAATTAATAAATGAAAAGAATTGGGCATTAGTTCATGAGGAATTCTGTATGAATATGAATAGAGGAAGGAAAGAATAAATAAAGATCTTTTTTTTGTATTGCATTCCATATCTTTTGTCCTATTCTTCTTTCCCCCGGGAGGGGTACTTAAAAAGAAAAAAGGAATAAAGGGTTAATTCGTTCTTGATAGCCATTTCCTTAACAAGTGAATGGGAACATACTCTGGATCGGAATCCGAAGAAAGTACTACTTGATCATTTCCACCAATTTCAAGTCCTTATTATGATTCCTTTTATGAGGAAAAATCTCTAATGCCTTAGATTTCCTCATTACTAATCCTTTATGTACTTTAGTGTTCCTAACCCCTCACTAACTTTTGATGGATTCCTCTTATGATTATAAGTTATAGTAATAACTAGGAATATTCTAGTAATGGAATTCCATATCGCGAATCCTTTATTCTTGCCCGCTTCAAGATATGATGACTAATCAAAAAATCTCAACCTTGGGGTAAAGAGTTTACACTGCTTATGTTTACTTCAACTTTTTTCTTGTACGTAGGAAATGAGATTTTTTCTTTTTACTACAAATTAATAAGCTGTTTTGTTTCACTCATATAGCTATCTAGTTTAACTTACCAACCCGAATATAGAATAAGAAAAGGAAGATAAATATTCAATGGATTTTAGAGGAAAAAGATCCTATTTTAACGAATCACACGTAGAGATATTGCTAGCACACAAAAAGTTAATGGTATTTCATAACTAATAGATTGAGCAGCAGCTCGTAGACCGCCTAAAAAAGAATATTTATTATTTGAGCTATATCCTGCCATAAGAAGACCAATAGGAGCAATACTTGAAATGGCAATCCATAAAAAAACACCAATACTAAGATCGGCTAAAACAAAATGATATCCTAAAGGGATAACTAAAAAACTTAATAAAATTGATATGACTGCTATAGAGGGTCCAATGCTAAATAAAGGAATATCTCCTCGGGATGGCAGGATATCCTCCTTAAAAAGTAGCTTAGTTCCATCGGCTATAGCTTGAAGCAGTCCCAGGGGGCCAGCATATTCAGGACCAATACGTTGTTGTATCGATGCGGATATTTCTCTTTCTAACCACACAATTACCAGTACTTCTATTGTGATTCCCAGTAGGAGGGTCAAAATAGGTAGAATCCATATCAGTCCATAGACTTCTTTTAATAATTCCGATTTCGAAAAAGAATTGATAGTTTCTACCTCTACCCTATCTATTATCATTTCAACGATCAACTTCCCCCATAATGATATCTATACTACCTAATATCGTCATGATATCAGCCAATTTCATTTTTTTAACTAGTTGAGGAAGAATTTGCAAATTAATAAAACCAGGTGGACGAATTTTCCATCTCCAGGGGAAAAGACTATCATCTCCTACCAGATAAATTCCTAATTCACCTTTTGGAGCTTCCACTCTTACATAAAGCTCTTGCTTTGACAATTCAAAATTGGGCGAAGGTTTTTTACCAAGAAATCGATATTCAAAATCATTCCATTCGGAATTCTTTGCTTTCTTAAAGCGTCGGACTTCTAAATTCTCATAAGGACCCCCAGGAATTTTCTCTACAGCCTGTTGAATAATTTTGATGGATTCCCTCATTTCACCCATTCGTACTAAATAGCGAGCTAATGAATCCCCTTCTTTTTGCCATTGGATTTTCCAATCAAATTGGTTGTAAGACTCATAAGGATCAACTTTACGAAGATCCCATTGTATTCCAGAAGCTCGTAACATCGGTCCCGATAAGCCCCAATTTACTGCTTCTTCTCCGCTAATAAAACCGACTCCTTCAACTCGTTCTATAAAAATGGGATTCTGTGTAATAAGTTGTTGATATTCAACAACTCCTCGTAAAAAATAATCACAGAAATCTAAACATTTATCGATCCATCCATAAGGTAGATCGGCGGCTACTCCTCCGATGCGAAAGTAATTATGCATCATTCGCATACCTGTAGCAGCTTCAAATAGATCATATATCAATTCTCTCTCTCTAAAAATATAGAAAAAAGGAGTCTGTGCGCCGAGATCTGCCATAAAAGGTCCAAGCCATAACA